CAAAAGGATTCGCAAATAAAAGTGCTAATGCCACAACCAGTCCGTAAATTGTTAAAGCTTCCATAAAAGCTAGACTAAGCAATAAAGTACCTCGTATTTTACCCTCTGCTTCTGGTTGTCTCGCAATACCCTCTACAGCTTGGCCTGCAGCAGTACCTTGACCAACTCCGGGTCCAATAGAAGCAAGTCCTACAGCCAATCCAGCAGCAATAACGGAAGCGGCAGAAATCAGTGGATTCATGGTAAGTTCCTCGCACCAAAAAAAAAGAAATGGTTAATGATACAATCAACCAATGAATTATTACTTAATTTTATCATTAAGTTTGATCATTAAGATCTATTGGGTCGGAGTAACTAAAAACTAATGATAATATTACTGAATCGTCAGAACTACTTCGATATCTCGTTTTTTGTTTCTACCCATGATGAAGTTTTTGTAAATCCATATACATACGGCTCTAGTTATTGCATTTCTTTCTTTCCAACCATTCTTTCATTCCATCCTTCGTTCTTTACTCTTCTATATCCTTGAGTTCATCTGTTTTTTCATCCAATCCACAATCACAAATGAAACAGAAGAAAGGACTTGACTTATCTTGTAATCCATCTAATTTAAATGCAGTAAACTGCAATCAAATCAATATATGCAATCATCAATATATGCAATGGATATCAATATGATTGATATCAACGATATCAATATATCAATATAACGATATCAATATGTATATCAATACATATATATATTTATTTTTTATTTATTTTGCTATATATATTGCTATCTATATATATTGCTATATATATATTACATATATATAGCATATAGATAGTTAGTTAGTATATAGGTAAGGCATAAGGACTTCTATTTATATATAGATAGGACTATATAACTAGTGAATATCTAATATTACATATACATATTACATATACATTTCTTTCTTCCATAACGTAAACTGGCCACATTTTATATTGAATCGGATTATAGAATCATTCCTCGAAACCCACACAAAAAGTAGCTGTACTTATAGACATTACATACATCTAGTGTGACCTCCCCAACCCATCTTTTTTTTTACAATTCCGTAATATCGTTCATCTTCTCTCCTACGACTCTAGGTCATATATTCATACGTATTTATATCTATTATGTTCTCCAACCAAGCAGATTATCTTGAACCATGCATGAATTGGGATAAGCTAAAAAAAATACTATTTTGAAAACTAGTCAATGATGACCCTCCATGGATTCGCCTATATAAGCCGCGGCTAACGTTGCAAAAATAAGAGCTTGAATACCACTTGTAAATAATCCAAGAAACATGACAGGTATAGGAACTACTGAAGGGACTAAAGAAACAAGAACAACAACTACTAATTCATCAGCCAATATATTCCCGAAAAGTCGAAAACTAAGAGATAAGGGTTTTGTGAAATCTTCTAGGATGTTAATTGGTAAAAGTATTGGAGTTGGTTTGATGTATTTCTCGAAATAACCCAACCCTTTTTTGGTAAGACCTGCATAAAAATATGCCACTGACGTGGGTAAAGCTAAAGCAACAGTAGTATTTATATCATTCGTGGGCGCAGCTAACTCCCCATGAGGTAACTGTATGATTTTCCAAGGTAAAAGGGCACCGGACCAATTAGAAACAAAAATAAATAGGAACATAGTTCCAATAAAGGGAACCCAAGGTCCATATTCTTCTCCAATCTGGGTTTTGCTCAAGTCTCGAATAAATTCAAGGACATATTCAAAGAAATTCTGACCGTCGGTCGGAATGGTTTGTGGATTCCGAACAGCTATGATGGCTGAACCTAACAAGATAGCAATTACGACCCAAGAAGTGATAAGTACTTGGGCATGGATTTGTAAACCTCCTATTTGCCAATAGAAATGTTGGCCTACTTCTACACCCGATATATCGTATAACCCCTTGAGTGTTTTAATGTAACATGGTATAACATTCATATTGTCCTCTGATAGAAATTGAACTTCAAAAAAGGAATTAGTTTGATTCAACCATTTCTTTCTCAACTCACCAACTTGAATCATTAATCATATATTTAGGATACCAAGAAATCACATAACATCATAATATATATCAATATCCCCAGTTCTTTTTTTTATCTATTTTTAAAAATTAAAAAAAAAGTAACCGATCCAATAAATCTATGGAGTTGCTCAATAATTAACATTAACTAATTTTATTATTCTTAATCTTAATCAACGATTTCTTATATAGCTAGAACGACCTTCACAAATTGCGGATACTAATTTGTTAAGAATCAATCGAATTGAAGCTATAGCGTCATCGTTGGCTGGAATCGAAATATCTGCAAGATCTGGGTCACAATTTGTATCGATTAAACAAATCGTTGGAATCCCCAAAATGGCACATTCTCGAAGAGCCGTATATTCTTCTTGCTGATCAACGATGATAACAATATCAGGCAATCCCGTCATATATTTGATCCCACCGAGATATGTTTGCAAGGTAGATAATTTTCTCTTCAACATTGCTGCATCTCTTTTGGGGAGACGGTTGAGTTTCCCCATCTTTTCTTCTGCTCTTAAGTCCCTGAACTTATAAAGTCTCGTTTCCGTAGTGGACCAATTCGTTAACATACCACCGAGCCATTTTTGATTAATAAAATGAGACCGAGCCCTTATTGCAGCTGATGCTACTGAATCCGATGCTTTATTTTTGGTACCGACGATTAAGAAGTTTTTTCCCCTACTTGCTGCATCAAAAACTAAATCACAGGCTTCTGATAAAAAACGAGCAGTTCTAGCGAGATTTGTAATATGAATACCTTTACGCTTTGCAGAAATGTAAGGGGCCATTCTAGGATTCCATTTCTTAGTACCATGACCAAAATGAACTCCTGCTTCCATCATCTCTTCCAAATTGATATTCCAATATCTTCTTGTCATTTTTTCCCACACTTCCTTTTTGTTTTTTCTTTTTCGTATTATTAACAAAGAGACGAGGTACCTTGAAATAAATAATTGTTCCGATGAAACCTTCTACCGGGGATTGACCATTGATACACGGCACAAACCATAAATTTTTTTAATTACTTATTTTATTTATTACCAAATCAATAATCAGACCAGTATAGTTAAAAGATAGTTAAAGTGAAAATGAATTCGCTCTTAGGAATCATTAAATTGCATAAATGATTGTTCTGATGTCTCATGTAAATTTGTCTCATGGAAATTGTTTGTCGCGTAAGAACAAAATAATTCTCTATGGTGTAACAAAATATCTCTCATTTCCAACTCGAATAGATTTTTTCTTTTGATTTCCAAATAAATGTTTTTGTCTTGCCTTGAACGGTGCACAAATTTTTGGAATCCGGTACCAACAGGTATAATCCCCCCCAGAACAACGTTTTCTTTCAGGCCTTTCAACCAATCAATACGACCTCGTAGAGCAGCTTTTGCTAAAACTCGAGCGGTTTCTTGAAAACTTGCTTCGGATATGAAACTTTGAGTATTCAGAGACGCTCTTGTTATTCCCAACGAGATTGCCCGATAACAGATCGATTCGTCCAAAGCGCGCCCTGCTCGTTCCGCTCGCAACAATCCGATTAATTCTCCAGGCGAAAAAACATTAGACATTCCATCTTCTGAAACCAACACTTTTGATGTTACTTGACGTACAATAATCTCTATATGTCTATTATGGATCTGTACCCCCTGGGATCGATAAACCTTTTGGATCTTATTAACCAAAGAGATACGACTTTGGGCTATGGTTAGCTCAGCTCCAATCAAAAACCCCCAGGGGATCCCAAGAATTCTTGGTATACGCTCGTTCCAACCTTCAACTCTCCTTTCGAGGTTCATCGATATTGAATCAATCGAACGCACTTCTAAGATTTGTTCTACTTTTGGAAGACCTTGCGTTATGTCACCAGATCTCGATTTTTCATATATAAATGTAACTAATGTATCTCCTTCGTAAAGGATTTTCCCATAATGACCATGAACAGTTGCTCCAGGAGTAGCCAAATAAGACTTAGCCGATCTTATAACTAAAAAGTCGACATTAACAATTAAAATTTGACCAGATTTTTTTACGTGTGGTTCGTATTTAAATAGACATACATTTTCACAAATAAATTGTCCAAGGCTAATTTTGATCGATGTCTCTTCACAATAATCATGATGGAGAAAGCACCAATTCAAATGGAATGGGTTCAAAATGATGTTACTGCATAGATCGGGATTATAAATTCTCCTATTTTCATCTATTAAACAGTATTTAAGTACTTGAAGTACTTGGAAAATCTGTTTCAAATTGTCAAGTAGCAAATATTTCTTTAACACGATCTGATTATGAGTTATTAAATGGTAAGATGAATAAAAATTCGATATTTTAGGTACAATAGCGCCTAAGGGACCTAAATAATCCCTAATTGGAATTAGGGGATCCGATTCTTTTGTCACATTGTTATATTTCGAACTATTGAATGGACCAATTCGAGAACAATTGGATGATGACAAAATTAGCAAAGATTGACATTCCTTATTTCGATTCAACAACATACCAATAGTTCCTTGATGTTGGCTAAGTGATTGAATCTTCGCCTTGGAATAAAAAGGATTGATATTGGTGCAATCTAATCCATTATCGGGAATCAATCCGTAACTTGCCCTATCATACCTTTTTCCGGTATACGAAATAGTGGACTTGACTAACTCAATTCTTATGAAATCGCGAATTAGATCATTTGCCCTTACCTCAACAAAGGAAGCATGAACCTCTTCTATAGAACCATTTTGTTCTTGGTCCCAATTCAATACTAAGCAAGTCCGAACTAATTGAATACTTGTGTGATAAATTCCTCGAATTGACTTGCCATTTCCATAAAGGATATAATTGACAACTCTAAATTGTACATTATCCTTTTCCTGCAAGATATCACGAGGGAAAAGTGTTGCTAAATTTATCCCATCGGATATTTCATATGTGACTACGGGTCGAACCAAA